TACGATCAACCAACATTTATCGAATTTGAAAAATAATCAGAAGAAATGGTTCGATTCTATTATTTTTATTTCTCGAAGCGAGAGATCCATGAATCGGGATCCTGATGCATATAGATACAAATGTTTCAACGGGAGCAAAAATTTCCAGGAGCATTTCGTTTCTGAGCAGAAAAGCCGTTTTCAAGTTCAAGTAGTCTTCGGTAGATTACGTATTAATCAATATTGGATTGATTGGTCTAAGGTTATCAACAAAAAAAAAATTGCTAAGTCATTGTCAAAGCTGATTCTCTTTTTGTCTAACTCACTTCCTTTTTTCTTTGTGAGTTTAAGGAATATGCCCATTCATAGGTCCGAGATCCACATTTTGGAATTGAAAGGTCCGAATGATCAACTCTGCAATCCGTTGTTAAAATCACTAGGTCTTCCAATCGTTCATTTGAAAAAATGGAAAGCGGATGATCATGATACTTCCCAAAAACCTCAATTATTGATCAATGGAGGAACAATATCACCCTTTTTGTTCAATAAGATACCAAAGTGGAAGTGGATGATTGACTCCCATACTAGAAAGAATCGCAGGAAATCTTTTGATAACACGGATTCCTATTTCTCAACAATATCCTGCGATCAAGAAAATTGGCTGAATCCCGTAAAAGCATTTCATAGAAGTTCGTTGATATCTTCTTTTTATAAAGCAAATCGACTTCGAGTCTTGAATAATCCACACCACTTCTTCTTCTATTGTAACAAAAGATTCCCTTTTTATATGGAAAAGGCCCGTATCAAGAATTATGATTTTACGTATAGACAATTCCTCAATATCTTGTTCATTCGCAACAAAAAAATTTCTTTGTGCGTCGGTAAAAAAAAACATGCTTTTTTGGAGAGAGATACTATTTCACCAATCGAGTCACAGGTATCTAACATATTCATACCTAACGATTTTCCACAAAGGGGTAACGAAAGGTATAACTTGTACAAATCTTTCCATTTTCCAATTCGATCCGATCTATTCGTTCGTAGAACTATTTACTCGATCGCAGACATTTCTGGAACACCTCTAACAGAGAAAGAAATAGTCAATTTGGAAAGAACTTATTGTCAACCTCTTTCAGATATGAATCTATCTGATTCAGAAAGGAAGAACTTGCATCAGTATCTCAATTTCAATTCAAACATGGGTTTGATTCACACTCCACGTTCTGAGAAAGATTTACCACCCGGAACGAGTCAAAAATTGCGTCTTTGGCGAAATTGGCTAAAGAAAGACGTTGAGAAAGGGCAGATGGATAGAACCTTTCAACGAGATAGTGCTTTTTCAACTCTATCAAAATGGAATCTATTCCAAACATATATGCCATGGTTCTTTACTTCGACAGGGTACAAATATCTAAATTGGATATTTTTAGATGCTTTTTCAGACCTATTGCCGATGCTAAGTAGCAGTCACAAATTTGTATCCATTTTTCATTATATTATGCACAGATCAGCATGGCGAATTCTTAAGCTAAAATGGCGAGCTCTTAAGCTCAAATTGTGGGGATTGTGGACACCGATAAGTGAGATTTCAAGTGATATTTCGTGGAAGTGTTTCCGTAGGCTTCTTCGGGTCGAAGAAATGATTCATCGAAATAATGAGTCACCATTGATATCGACACATCTGAGCTCGCCAAATATTCGGGAGTTCCTCTATTCAAGCCTTTTACTTCTTCTTCTTGCTGGATGTCTCGTTCAGGTACTTCTTTTCTCTGTTTCCCTAGACTCTAGTGAGTTACAGACAGAGTTCGAGAGTATAAAATCTTTGACGATTCCATCATACACGATTGAGGTGTACAAACTTGTGGATGGGTATCCTAAACCTGAACCGAATTCTTTCTGGTTAAAGAATTTCTTTCTAGTTGCTCGGGAACAATTAGAAGATTTTCTAGCGGAAATACTGGGTTTTGCGCTATTTGATGGTGGTCCCGCTTATGGGGTCAAATTTCTACAGAAGATATTTTTCAATCTCATCGATCTCATAAGTATCATACCAAATCCCATCAATCGAATCACTTTTTCGAGAAATACGAGATATCTAAGTCATACAAGTAAAGAGATCTATTCATGGATAAGAAAAGGGCAAAGGTTTCCGACTCATGATGAAATAGAATCCTGGATCGAGACCTGTGATTGGTTTTTGGATGAAGAGAGAGTTTACTCGTTTCATTTCTCCACCCTAAGGCCAGAAAAAGGGATTGATCAAATTCTATGGAGTCTGACTCATATTGATCGTTTAGTAAAGAGTGACTATGGTTATCAAATGTTTGAACAAGCGGGAGCAATTTACTTACGATACTTAGTTGACATTCATCAAAAGGATCTAATGAATTATGAGTTCAATACATCCTGTTTAGCAGAAAGACGGATATTCCTTGCTCATTATCAGACAATCACTTATTCACAAACCTCGTGTGGGGCTAATCGTTTTCATTTCCCATCTCATGGAAACCCGAAACCTTTTTCGTTCCGCCTAGCGCTATCCCCCTCTAGGGGTATTTTAGTGATAGGTCCTATAGGAACTGGACGATCCTATTTGGTCAAATCCCTAGCGACAAACTCCTATCTTCCTTTCATTACGGTATTTCTGAACAAGCTGGGTTTGAAAATAGTTATTGATGATCTCGATCCTGAGGACTATATGGAAGCGCTTAATGATGTGGATATTGATGGGATTGATAATGATAGCGATCCTGCTAAGGAATATATGGATGCGCTTAGAGATGCGGATGATATTGATGATCGTGACTATTCGAACTTGGACTCGGACCCGAAGCTGAGGGAGGAGTATACGGTGGATGATGAGATACTTAGGTATATCATCGGGTTGGAAATCAAGCTAGCTTCTATCAACTTACAATTCGAATTGGCAAGAACAATGTCTCCTTGCATAGTATGGATTCCAAACATTCATGATCTGTATGTGGATGAGTCGGAGTCCCTCGGTTTATTATTGAACTATCTCTCCGGGTATTGTGAAAGACGGTCCACTAGAGATATTCTTGTTATTGCTTCGACTCATATTCCTCAAAAAGTGGATCCCGCTCTAATAGCTCCGAATAAATTAAATACATGCATTAAGATACGAAGGCTTCTTATTCCACAACAACGAAAGCACGTTTTCACCCTTTCGTATACTAGGGGATTTCACTTGGAAAAGAAAATGTTCCATACTAATGGATTCGGGTCCATAGCAATGGGTTACAATGCACGAGATCTTGTAGCAATTACCAATGAGGCCCTATCGATTAGTATTACACAGAAGAAATCAATTATAGACACTAATACAATTAGATTCGCTCTTCATAGACAAACTTGGGAGTTGCGAGCGCACGTAAGACCGGTTCCGGATCATGGGATCCTTTTCTATCAGATAGGAAGGGCTGTTGCACAAAATGTACTTATAAATAATTGCTGCCTTATAGATCCTATATCTATCTATATGAAGAAGCAATCATGTTACGAAGGGGATCCTTATTTGTACAAATGGTTCTTCGAACTTGGAACGAGCATGAAGAAATTAACGATACTTCTTTATCTTTTGAGTTGTTCTGCCGGATCGGTCGCTCAAGATCTTTGGTCTCTACCCGGACCCGATGAAAAAAATTGGATCACTTCTTATAGACTCGTTGAGACGGATTCTGGTCTAGTTGATGGCCTGTTAGAAGTAGTAGAAGGCGCTCTGGTGGGATCCTCGCTTCTTCGGCCCGAACCGAGGAATCCCCTAGAGATGATGGAAAATGGATCTCGTTCTATCTTTGATCGTAGATTTCTCTACGAATCGGAGTTTAAAGAATGGGCAGAAGGCACCGACCCGCAACAGTTAGCGGAGGATGTAGTCGATCACATAGTTTGGGCTCCTAGAATATGGCAACCTTGGGGCTTTCTATTTGATTGGATCGAAAGGCCCAATGAATTGGAATTTCCCTATTGGGCCAGGTCATTTCGGGGCAAGCCGATCATTTCTGATGAAGTGAATGATGAATATTTTGATTATGCATTTTTTGGTGAAGGGGATGATGGATATGATGAAGAGGATGAGCTTCAAGAGAATGATTGGGAGTTCTTGCAGAGTGAAACCGTGGAGTACCCGGGACGAGATAGATCTTCCAAAGAACAAGTCTTTTTTCGAAAAGGCCAATTCATTTGGGACCCTGGAGATCCACTCTTTTACATATTCAACGATGAGCTCTCTGTCTTTCTGTTTTCACAGCGAGAATTCTTTGCAGATGAAGAGATGTCAAAGGGGCTTCTTCTGACTTCCCAAAGGGAGACTCTATATAAACGCGGGTTTAGCAAGAAACCGAAAGAAAAGTACTTCGAATTTTTTATTAATCGCCAGAGACGGAGACGGCTTAGAACCATTAGTTCATTATATAATCGATCTTTCCGTTCTAATATTCAATCCGCGAGTTATCAGTACTTATCAAATCTGTTCCTATCTAACGGAAGGCTATTGGATCAAATGACAAAGACGTTGTTTAGAAAAAGATGGATTTTCCCGGATGAACTTAAAATTGGATTCATGTAACAGGAGAAAGATTTCCCATTCCTTAGCCGTAAAGATATGTGGCCATGAAAGAGGGATTAAGTGGAACAGAATTGACTGGGCGGTAGAGTCGTGGAAATACTTGTTTTTCCATATTCTATTTCGGACCTTAGCTCCACGGAACAATATTGCTACTGCTGAAACATGGAATAATTGAAATCTTAGATCAAAACACTATGTATGGATGGTATGAACGGCCTAAACAAGAATTCTTGAACAGCGAACAACCAGAGCCTATTACTCACTACATCAAAAAATTTCCATTAATGAAAGATGTAAATCCATTGTCAAAAAAAAATACGCATGTCTGATGAAAGTTGCTATCTGCTCCAATAACGAATCATTGGTTTGACTGAATAACTAAAAAACGACCCTATAGGGATAATACACATTCCAGTTGACCGAATTGTTTTGT